AAGTAAAGTGGCCGATTGAAGGTGTTAGATTGTAAATCTAACGATGGATTATTTCCCTTTACTAGATCGTGTAGTTTAAGTAAAATAGTAGATTGCAAATCTGAAGATGGTTGGCCTACGATCTCAGTTATACATTAGTGTAGGGTGCACGTAAGGTTTTGATTCTTAAAGAGAAATTTAAATTTTCATGTATAAAATAAGGTGCCTGATAAAAAGGATTACGTTGATACTGTAATTATGCATTTACAATGCCCTTATTTAAAGCTTAAACAAAGTTTATTTTCAGCTTTGAAGGCTAATAGTTTAATTAACTTAAAGCTTTTCGAAAGAATAGTCCACCACCTCTAATAAGTAAGGTAGCTACCTTACTTACTTTGTTGAATTTAAGAGGTTAAAGCAAAAATAAAGGTAAAACACAGTTCAGAATAAGAGACCACACAACCATATTGTCTCATTTAATAGAATAATTAAATGGTCTTAGCTGAGGTACGAGAACAATCTTTAAGTAGAAAAATAAAGAGAGACAAGTTGAAAAAACAAGCACTCTGCACAACAGCAGAGATAGTAAAGAAAGTTCGATTGTCATTCATTTAATAAAAAACCCTAATAGAGGAGGGAGACCTCCTAAAGAAAGCAGTGAGAGAGATAAAGAGGTCTTCAGTAAAAGATCCTGAGAAAAATTTATCTGGGAAATATTAAAAATTTTTATTTTCTGGAACAAGACTCCTAAAGTAACAGAGATAAAGCAATACACTGAGAAGTAAGTAAAGAAGAGGGGCATTCTTCTCAAATTAATTAGAAGCCATGATAGATGAGCGATTCTAGAAAATGTAATAATTAAACGTATGTTAGACTGGATAAATCCTCCCAATCTCCCAAGAAGAGCTGAAAGGATAATAACTATTAGTCTTGAAAATCCACTTATTGCTAAACCTAGTAATGGCCCTAACTTCTGTGTTGTTAGTAAAATTATTAACAAGGACCAACTTATATTCTTAGTTACAGAAATGACCCAAAAATGCAAAGGAGCTACTCCTGTTTTCAAAAGAAGTCCCAATGATGAGAGAATAGAAAATCTCGGGTTAAAGATACCTAGTAGAAAAAGAACAGATCCAAAAGATTGAACTAGAAAGTACTTCAATCTAACCTCCTTGCTCAAACCAATTAAAATAGGAATGAAACTAAGAGAGTTAAGCTCTAGGCCAAGCCAAAGACCGAGTCAAGATTCTCTTGATAGTATAATTAAATAAGATAAAAGAAGAGAAAGTCACTTTACAATTAAAAGGGAGATCACTCTATCATTGGGGTATGAGCCCAGTAGCTTACATTTAGCTTACCCTTTTAGTTATCCCACCAAGGACCCCCAAGGGTACTCACTCCCCCCCCCCGAGGCTAACTTTAGGATCAAAGATCCTAAAGTTCAGCCGAGAGGAGTGGTACCCTTGGATAAAAGTGGTGCTTTATCATTCCGTTTAATTGATATTTAATCAAATGCTCATTTTTGATTAAAACTAAAAATCTTTGTTTAAAACTTTCAGAGTCGGCGATGAAATTTTTCAAAAGTTAAAAATTTTGTGTCATCTAATTCTTGCGGGGATCTTTTAATTTCTCTAAAAATCTTTAAAACTTAATTTTTTTGAAAAATTTTTATGCGATTTTTGGAGAAAAAAATCGGGGTTTTTGGATTCAAAAATTTCTTTCTTTCTACTAAGTCAAACATAGTTTGACTATAGAGAAGAGATAGACCTATCTCTTCTCTATAGTCAAACTATGTTTGACATACAAACATTAGCTTGTTTTGCACAATGCAAAACAAACTAATGTTTGTATAGAATATTAAATACTTCGGTAGAAACATAACCATCATTCAATTAGGGTAGACATACCTTAATTGAATTATGATAATGATTCAATCTTCGACCCTCAATGAAGAAATTTATTGGTAGGAAAGGTAGAAGGGTCCGCCCGGTGACCCCAGAAGGGGTCAGGTACCTTTCCTACAGTTAAATTTCTAACGTTAAACACTATGAAAGTATGATGCAACGACAAGCCATGCATAGAACAACCCAGCATGCTTGCAAGGCAGCAGGACGGCGACTTTCGATGGGGGATTCATATTAAGTAATATAAGGTAAGAAAACCGGTGGTATCTACCTTCAAGGCAGATACCTTAGGTATCTACCTGTCTCAATAGGTAGATACCTTCAGGTATCTACCTACCTATTGAGTATATGTTTATACGAGACAGGCAGACCCCAAGGGTACCACTCCTCTCGGCTGAACTTTAGGATCTTTGATCCTAAAGTTAGCCTCGGGGGGGGGAGTGAGTACCCTTGGGGGTCCTTGGTGGGATTTATCCGGGACCTAGATGAGGTGCTGGTCACCTTTAAAATTCTACTAATCAGTATCTTAGTTGGGGTGGACTAAGATGTCTGATTCGTAGGGTATTACTATTGCTGTGTTTCAATAGCGGGAGGTAATGACTTTCGCCGCATAGCTACTTAACGTTTCCGTTAGAGGTAGTACGAGTCAGGGACAGGGGGTTTTCAACTCATTTCAACTATAGTTTTTCGGTCTTCACATAACGAACCAAATATATACACCGGCATCTGTGGCCCAGAATCTAAATCTAGGGCACACTGCCTCATTTACCTATTGTACTATAGTCGTCCTGCGTTGGTTATCACCAAGAGGGTAGTTTGTTCATTAGCAGGGAGCTTTGAATACTCCGATGCACTATCGAGCTATATTTCTTTCACTTCGGTAATTTCACTTTTATCGATGTTTATTAGTTTCTCATAATACAAAATAATTTTCGAATAGTTCGGCAGTGTTTAAATCTACCTCTTTTATTCTAACCTTCTACACCTGTAATTGTATACTAGGTTTATCCTAGCGGCAAGATTATTCACTATGGCTAAAACTAACTGACTCTATATCAGTGATTTTACTTCTGTTCCATTTATATAGCCCAACACTGGGGGTTTTCCACATAGGGTTTGGCTCGGTCTTATCGATTATACGCCGCAGGCGCAGCCGGCCGGTTTGACTTTAGTGCTTGTTTTTCAATTCAACAACCATATATTCATGACAGCCTCCCTTCGCTTCTCGTGTATCCAGGAGTTATCTTTAATGCATTTTAATTCATATATAAAAGTTTAAAATTAATTTTTTATGTTTTTTTAATCATTTTTCTCTTGTGTTTTTAGTGTACCCCCTATGTTTTTTACTTTTAAAAAATTAATTAATAAATGATTTAGCACTGGGTTTAAGCTGTGTATTAATTTTGGTTTCATTGTTTTTGTTTTATAGCTTAAATTACTATAATTTCTTTTATTTACTTATCTTTTATTTTTGTTTTTCTTAGAAATGTCTATATCTACTTTTTCTCAATTTTAATATTCTATAAAACTAAGCTACAGGGTGTACCTCCACATTCGCACAGTGGGGTGTAACTAGTAGTGAAGGTTGAGTGGTTTAGCGCACTGTAAATTGTAGCCAGACACTAGGCCGATATAATTTCTACTCTGACTGATCTGGTTTTGCCTGGGGAGGTAGGACCAAGGAGGCCCATGCGGTATATATGCTTTAGGAGAGGGCTAAAGTGTTTGAAAGTATATACTCGCTTAGGGAGGAAACCTGGGTGCTTTGTAGATTCTCCCAACACTTTTATGGTGTTTAGTTATCTGTTTAATAATCTTTGTTTGTTCTATTTTTATTTTGATTTTCTCCTTTTTATTAAAATTTAGTTCTTATTCTTTTGATGTTCTATGAAAGCTAAGCTACAGGGTGTACCTCCACATTCGCACAGTGGGGTGTAACTAGTAGTGAAGGTTGAGTGGTTTAGCGCACTGTAAATTGTAGCCAGACACTAGGCCGATATAATTTCTACTCTGACTGATCTGGTTTTGCCTGGGGAGGTAGGACCAAGGAGGCCCATGCGGTATATATGCTTTAGGAGAGGGCTAAAGTGTTTCAAAGTATACACCTGCTTAGGGAGGAAACCTGGGTGCTTTTCAAACCCTCCCAACATCTTTATGATGTTTAACTAATGGTCGTTTATTTCTTGATGTTTTTATACGATTTGAGTTAGATGAGGAAGAAGAGGAAGACCAAATTATTAATATTCTTTTCTATTAAAGTTTGATTCTGACTTTCAAACCCGCTACCTCTAAGAATTATATGCTACCTTTCACTCTTGGAGTATAAGAGCAGTAATTAATATTAGTCATTAATTAATTAGATCTAATTATAGGGGAAATGAAAGGTTAATCTTGTGCCAGCATCCGCGGTCATACAAGATTTCAGAGTAGGTTATTTAAGAAAATTTCCTTTTCTTTTTGAATTGAATTTTATCTCTCAAAAGGTGAAATTTGTGCTTTGATGTTTAATTATTATTAGAGTGGACTATGACAGCATAAAAACTGGGATTAGATACCCCACTATTCTGTCTAATGTTCTAGGGTAGTAATCTTTAAACCTAAAGAATTTGGCGGTTTTTAAACTTACTAGAGGAACCTGTCCTGTAATCGATAGTCCACGAATTTATCTACCTACCTTAGTTATCAGCTTATATACCGCCGTTTAGTGAACTAAATTAATAGCTTCTCTTAATTAACTAGTTAAGCAAATCAGGTCAAGGTGTAGCTTATGGGTGGGAAGAGATGGGTTACAATGATATTTTATACGGATTCCCTTTCTTAGGTTAGGGTTGAAGGTGGATTTAGAAGTAAATAATAGTCCTTTGAAGCAAGCTCTTAAAAATGTACACATCGCCCGTCGCTCTCTTGTCTGAAGAGATAAGTCGTAACAAAGTAGATAAACCGGAAGGTTTATCTTGAAAGTTAGAGAGGAGTTTGAATAAACGTTTTACTTACACTAAAAAGATTCTATTAATTTAGACTTTCTAATTGATTTAGGGTTCCTTTCGTCTATGTAAATTAATATTTTATAAGTAATTGAACTAAAATTTTTTACTGAGGATTTAAGTACCGTGGGGGAAAGCTTTTTTAAATAAGAAGTAGGTATCGTACCTTTTGTATCAGGGTTTACTTATTAGAATCTAGAATTAGGATTTCCCGAAAAGAGATGAGTTATTTACTTTCAATGTTTTTGTGTTATAAACCTATTGAAAAAGTAAATCGTTGCTATAAGTAATTCGTATCTCTATATCTGGTTGATTGTGTCTCTTTTCAGAAGTGAGCAAATTTTTGCTTTATTCATTGGGGGATGAGCTCTTATGAGATTTATATTATTAGAGTTACTAATTGGCTGTTTAGGCTTAAAAATTGCCTCTTTGTAATAATTACTTCAGGAATTATTTTATTTACTTATAATTAAGGTTTAAACAATCTACCTTTTGTAATTTTTTTATTGATTAATAATGGTAAAATTAGTAAAAGTAAAATTATCTATCTTCATTACTTATTTTAGAGTGAATGTTAAATCGTAAAAGGAACTCGGCAATTTCAGTTTCCGCCTGTTTAACAAAAACATGGCCTTTTACATCTTTAAGGTCTGGCCTGCCCACTGAATTTTAAAGGGCCGTGGTATACTGACCATGCGAAGGTAGCATAATCATTTGCCTCTTGATTAGGGGCTGGAATGAAAGGTTGGACGAGAAACTAGCTGTCTCTTTCGATTATTTGAATTTAATTATTTGGTGAAAAAGCTAAGATATTCTTGGAGGACGATAAGACCCTATAGATCTTTATAGATTAGGCTTTAATTCTTTAGATGTCAATGTCTTAAAGTTGAATTTATTTTGTTGGGGCGACATTGAGTGATGATGAATCTCTCATAATAGCATTACAATAATAATTGGTGAATGATCCTTAGGTGAATTAGGATAAAGTTACCTTAGGGATAACAGCGTAATTCTTTTTGAGAGTTCTTATCGACAAAAGAGTTTGCGACCTCGATGTTGGTTCAGGATTCCTTTCTGGCGCAGTAGCTTGATAAGGTAGTCTGTTCGACTATTAAATTCCTACGTGATCTGAGTTCAGACCGGCGTAAGCCAGGTTAGTTTCTACCCTCAAGCTTTGTCGATTAAAGTAGTACGAAAGGACCCTTTAATCTTTTGTCATAAATATTGTTAATCGTTATTTGAAAGCACTTAACTTGTTTACCAATTTGGCAGATAAATGCATTAGATTTAGGATCTAACTATAAGAGATTCTTAATTGGTAGCCGGGGGGCAAATGATTTTATTAGTTATTCTTCAAATTGTCTTAGTGTTAGTTGGAGTTGCTTTTTTAACCTTATTGGAGCGTAAAATTTTAGGTTATATTCAATTACGAAAGGGTCCTAATAAGGTCGGATTTATAGGTTTACTTCAACCTTTTGCCGATGGGATTAAATTATTTACTAAGGAGTTCTCTCCGCCGACTGTCTCTAATTTTTTCCCCTATTTAATTTCTCCTATTTTTACTCTTATATTATCATTAATGGGATGATCCTTAGTTCCATATTTAGGTTACGGTATTTTCTACAATTATTCGGTTATTCTGTTTCTTTGTATCGTGAGAGTAAGAGTGTATACCATTATACTAGCTGGATGATCGTCTAATTCGAAGTACTCCCTTTTAGGGGGACTTCGGGCGGGGGCTCAAACTATTTCTTATGAAGTTTCTTTAATTTTGATTTTACTTTCTCCAATCTTTTTATGAAATTCTTTTAAATTTCAAGATTTTCTCTACCTTAGAGAATACATTGGATGACCCCTATTCTTAGTTTTCCCTTTAGCTTTATGTTGATTTGTCACTATTTTAGCTGAAACTAACCGCACTCCTTTTGATTTGGCTGAAGGGGAGTCTGAATTAGTTTCTGGATTTAATACGGAGTATATGGGAGTTGGGTTTGCTTTGATTATGTTAGGTGAGTATAGAAGAATTTTATTAATGTCTTTCTTATTTAGTCTAATTTTCTCTGGGTTAAGAGTTCTCTTGTTCTCTGTCTCTGTTTATTGATTTCTTTGGGCACGTGGCTCCTATCCTCGCTATCGTTATGACAATCTAATATCTCTTTGTTGAAAGAGCTTTTTACCTGTTTCTCTCTCTTTCCTTCTTTTCTTTTGGTCTATCTCTAATTTTTTCTAAATCTCTGGTTGGTTCAACAACCTTGGGCTGCTTTCAAAACAGCTGCTTAATATCAGCCAAGAGATTACTCTAAGATCTTGTCATTTAGTCTCAGGATAAGAGGTACAAAGATGAAGTAACTGAAGTAAAGGACTGTAAGGATTTGACCAATCGTTACATAAGGGTCTTCTACTGGTCGAGCTCCGATTCATGTAAGGAGAATCACAATTATTACTAAAGTCCAGAAGAGAAACTGTAGTAAAGGGTAAAATGTTAACCCTCGGAACTTTGGCTTGAAAGTAAAAGGTATTGTGATTAGAATAAGAATTGAGAGTACTAAGGCGATAACTCCCCCAAGCTTGTTAGGAATAGAGCGTAGGATAGCATAAGCAAATAGGAAATATCATTCTGGTTGGATGTGCGCGGGTGTAACAAGAGGATTAGCAGGTGTGAAGTTATCGGGGTCGCCTAAGGCATTAGGGTAAAGAAGTGAAAGAAGTACTAGAGCTATAAGTATAACTAGAAACCCTACGATGTCCTTAAAAGAGAAGTAAGGATGAAATGGAATCTTATCGATATTTGCATTTAGTCCCAATGGGTTTCTAGATCCTGTCTGATGGAGGAAAAGGAGGTGAATTATAGTTACACCAGCAATGGCGAAAGGAAGAATAAAATGGAAGGTGAAAAAACGGGTTAACGTAGGGTTGTCTACAGCAAATCCCCCCCATAACCATTGAACAATATCTGTTCCTACGTAAGGTACCGCAGAGACTAGATTTGTAATAACAGTGGCACCTCAAAAAGACATCTGACCCCAAGGAAGGACATAGCCCAGGAAAGCTGTTCCTATGAGGAGAAACAGGAGAATTACCCCTGTTGATCAAGTTTCTAAGTACCGAAATGACCCATAATATATACCACGCCCTACATGGAGATAAGCACAAATAAAGAAGAAGGAGGCACCATTTGCGTGCATAGATCGAAGGAGCCAACCATAATTAACATCACGGCAAATGTGGGCTACTCTAGAAAAAGCTAGATCTACTCTAGCTGTGTAGTGCATTGCTAAGAATAATCCTGTAACAATCTGTGTTACTAAACATAATCCAAGCAGAGAGCCAAAATTTCATCATACTGAAATATTTGAGGGAACTGGAAGGTCCACTAAAGCTGAATTGGCAATTTTAATCGCAGGGTGAGTCTTTCGTAAAGATAACATTATACAAGAGATCGGAGGGGCTTTTTATTTCTATTAAGGAATTCTACAATAAGAATTAAGGCCAGAAAAAGATAGATAGTTAGAAAGATATATATTAACCATGAACTTATTCTGAGGATTCTCTCTATTTCATTAGTGAATTCTCTTTTGGTTATAATTGAGGGATTGTCTTCTATAAATAGGGTAATCATAAGAGAGGTGGAAAACACTATAAAGAACGAGAAAATGTCAAAGTTGAACTTTTCGTTTGATCTTAGAGAGGCTACATATATAAATATTACTAAGATTCCTCCTAGGAATACAAGGAACAGTACTAGTGGGATTCAGTAAGATAGTTGACTCACAATTAGGCAGATTGCTACTGTTTGGATGAAGAGGGATAAGGCAAAGGAAAGGGGATGGTTTAAAAATAGTATAAAAGAGGTCATTAAAAGAACTATTCAATAAATATCAAGAAATAGTTTATTAAAATACTAACTTTGGAAGTTAGAGATACTATTAAGTTTTCTTGAAGACTAAGAGAGGGATCTCTAATTTTGGCTTACAAGACCACTATTATCTTTTAATTACTTAGTCAATTGTATTTATAATAGGTTTGAGTTTCTTTTTAGCTTTAGTTATCTTCCTTTCGAGTTCTAAGCATCTATTAGTCACTCTCTTGTGTTTAGAATTTTTAATTCTTCTATTATTTTACTTTATGTATGATTCTGTGTATTTTTCTTTTTTAAGAGGATTTTTTTTTCTAACTGTTTCTGTTTGTGAAGGGGCTTTAGGTCTTTCAGTACTAGTCTCCTTGGTTCGTAGTTCAGGGTCTGATTTAACAGGTTTATTAAATGAGTAAGATGTTTTTTCCTCTATCTTTCTCCTTCTTAGGGATTTTTATCTCCCTGTCTTTGGATTTTTCCAAGAGTTGGTCTTGATATTTGTTGACTTTAACGATATGAGTATTCCTTTTAATGATTTTTTCATGGAAGACTTTTTCTCTCAATACCCTGTCTTTGGATTTTTCCAAGAGTTGGTCTTGATATTTGCTGACTTTAACGATATGAGTATTCCTTTTAATGATTTTTTCATGGAAGCCTTTTTCTCTCAATATATACACACTGCTCTTAGTTACTCTTTTTAGCCTTCTTATTTTAACATTCACGAGTTCTTCTTTAATCTCCTTTTATATTTTCTTTGAATCTTCTCTTATTCCTACTATACTTTTAATTATAGGATGGGGCTATCAACCTGAGCGCCTTCCTTCTTCTCTTTATTTTCTATTTTATACTTTAGTTGCTTCTTTACCTCTTTTATTTATCATCTTAGGGCTCAATTACGAGCATGAAAGAAGAGTTACATTTTTTTTACCATCTGTTTCCGATGAAACTTTCCAGCTTTTTATGGTTTTAGCCTTTTTGGTTAAGCTTCCAATTTATTTTGGTCATATCTGGCTCCCAAAGGCTCATGTAGAGGCCCCAGTCACTGGTTCTATAGTCTTGGCCGCTATTCTTTTGAAGCTTGGAGGGTATGGCCTCTATCTAGTCCAACCTTTAATCAATGAGAGTGAAATCAATGTTATTCTTATTATTTCTCTGTTAGGGGGGTTATATAGATCCATCCTTTCCCTACGTCAGACGGATGTAAAGGCTTTGATTGCCTATTCTTCAGTAGCTCATATATCAATAGTTATTCTTGCTATGCTTTTAAGTAACATTTACTTGAATGTCAGATCTATCTCTATAATAATTGCCCATGGTGTATGTTCTTCAGGTTTGTTTTATATAAGCTATTTAATTTATACCCGCCTTTCCTCTCGTAGTTTTCTTATTACTCGGGGGGTGTTAGTTCTTTTACCTTATTTATCACTTTGATGGTTCCTTCTGATTGTATTTAATATAGGGGTTCCCCCCTCTTTTAATTTCTTTGCCGAACTTTACTCCTTTATTGGAGTTTCCTCGGTGAATATACTTTACATAGGCTTTGTGGGGCTAATTTCCTTCTTTTCGGCTTGCTATTGTTTATACCTTTATTCTTCTTCCTCACACGGAATAAACCTACCCCTTCTTTCCTTTAGAGAGAGAAGAGTCTTAGAGTTATTTGTGGCTAGAGCTCATTTCTTACCTCTTCTTTTACTAATCGGTTTGTACCATTGTAATTTATTTAGAATATTAGTTTGTGGAACTAAAAGAGTTTTTAGCCAATGGTATTGAAGTATAATATTTATAGAGCCTTTTTACTCGTCTTTGGATTTATAAATCTAATTCTTTCGTTTATATCTTTTTTGACCGATACATTGTTTTTCTTGAGAACCTCTTTTTTAGGAATTGATTATCAGATTCAAGGGGATTGGATTTCGTTTTCTTTTCTCTTTTTGGTGAGCTTAATTTCTTCTCAGGTTATTAAGTATTCCACCTATTATATAGAGGGAGAAGTCTTTTATACACGATTTTGCTATTTAGTACTTCTCTTCGTTTTTTCAATGATACTTCTTATTATTTCTTCCGATGGCCTTAGTCTTCTTTTAGGTTGGGACGGACTTGGAATTACTTCCTATGCACTGATTATATTCTATTCAAATGCTAAATCCTCTTCAAGAGCTATGGTAACAGCCCTGAGTAACCGTGTTGGAGATATTTTTATCTTATGGGGATTAGGAATGAGATTTTACTTAGGCTCTTGAGATTACCTATACTTTGGGTTTGAAGGGGGGATAGCTTTTGTTATACTCTTACTCGCTTCTTTGACTAAGAGAGCACAGATACCCTTTTCAGCTTGGCTCCCAGCTGCGATAGCCGCACCTACCCCAGTCTCCTCTTTGGTCCACTCATCAACTCTAGTCACTGCGGGAGTTTACTTAATAGTGCGTTTATCTCCTATTTTTCTTAGTTCAGGTTCCTACATTCTTTTAGTTTTAGGCTCAGTAACTGCATTGTTTTCTGGTCTAGTCGCTTTAGGTGAATACGATTTTAAGCGTATTATTGCTTTATCCACTTTAAGCCAACTTGGTGTGATAATATTTTCTTTAGGTTTGGGTTATCCTATTCTCTGTTATTTCCATTTATTTACCCACGCCCTTTTTAAGGCTCTGTTATTTATATGTTCTGGAGTGGTCATCCATGCCTCAGGGGGTATCCAAGATATCCGTCGATTGGGGGGTGTTCTTTCTATACTACCCTACTCCTCCTTTGTTCTTAGAGCAGCTTCATGTAGTTTAATAGGGTTTCCTTTTCTTGCTGGATTTTATTCTAAGGATCTAATTATTGAGTCTTCTGAGATAAATTCGATACTATTTCCTTCTTTTATAATTATTGTTGCTGCTCTCTTCACATGTTATTACTCTTTTCGGCTTGTATCTATCTCTATCAGAAGAACAATTCATAACTTTACTCATTTTACGAAGGGTGAATCTGGCTATTACTTAATTCCCCTTTCTGTTCTTTATTGGGGTGCCATTTTAGGAGGTTACCTGTTTTATTGATTTTATCTTGGAATAGAGAGAGTTCTTGTAGGAAGTTTAGAGAAGTCTATCCTTTTAAGATTTTTAACTTTAGGAATCTTCTTAGGATTATTTATTGATCTAAAGAGATATAGTTTTTTCTCTTTTCTTAATTTTATAGGGTACCTTCCGGCATTAACAGGTAAGTTAAGTTCTCCCCTTCTCCAATCGGCAGAAACGATCTTTGTGCATGGGGATCAGGGCTGGGTAGAATACTTCGGTCCTAACGTAGCTTTTAATCTAAGCTCTTATTTAAGTTCATTGTTGAGATCCCTTACAAACTCTTCTTACAAGATTTTTATCTTAATCTCTTATCTCGTTATGATAATGATATATCTTTATAGCTTAAGTTAGAGCATAACACTGAAGATGTTAGGGTGAATTATTTCTAAGGATATTCAAGAGATATGATCTGTCTATACATTGAAAATGTATTGTAATAATTATACTACTCGAATAGATGACAGGTAGAGTTTAACTACCTTATTAAAAAGTTAGCAGCTTTTAATTGACCCACTTCATCTCTTGAAGGGGATTGAAATCCTATCTTCTCAGTAACAATGAGATGCTTTAATAGCTTCCTCCAACAGGTAAGGACCAAGGGTCTAATTTCAGGTCGAAACTGAACTTGATAAATCAATTCTAACCTTGAGAACGGGCATGGCCATCTTCAAGATGCAAACTTGATGTTTTTTAAACTACGCTCCTACTTGATTCATGATAAGGCCCCCTCCTTTCATTCGTAGAGCACTCCAACTAGAAGAATGATGACAAAGAGGATAATTGAAACTCCTACTGTAAAATTAATAGAGAGGATATTTATAGGTAAGAGAAGGGCAATTTCGACATCAAAGATAAGAAAAATAAGGGTAATAATGAAAAACCGTATAGAAAATGGCATGCGGGATGAGTTTTGGGGGTCAAAACCACATTCGAATGGAGATCTTTTTTCTCGATCAATTATTATCTTTTTATTAATAATAATTCTAAGAGTTAATATTACACTTACTAAGATGAAAATAATTGACCATAATACTAGAATTAGAATAATTATCTCTTCCCTGAGGGAACCTTTGATTGGAAGTCAAATATATTTATTATACTAAAGAGATATTCTCCTCATCAATAGATTGATACATAGAGGAATAACCAGACAACATCAACGAAGTGTCAGTACCAAGCAGCTGCTTCAAACCCAAAATGATGTTCTGAAGAAAAGTGACACTGGAGATGGCGGAGTAAACAAATGGTTAGGAATGTTGTACCAATAAGTACATGGAGCCCATGAAACCCTGTTGCAACAAAGAATGTTGACCCGTAGATTCTATCAGCAATAGAAAAGGATGCTTCTATGTATTCTAATCCTTGAAGGAAAGTAAAATATACCCCTAAGATAATGGTAACTAGGAGCCCCTGTCGACATTGATCAAAATTATTTTCCATAAGTCCGTGATGGGCTCATGTGATTGTGACACCTGAAGCAAGTAAAATTCTAGTATTGAGCAGAGGTACTTGAAACGGGTTAAATCCTTGGATTCCTACAGGAGGTCAGATTGCACCTACTTCAATATTAGGAGAGAGGCTTCTATGAAAGAATGCTCAAAAAAATGAAACAAAAAAGAAGACCTCAGAAACAATAAATAAAATTATACCCCATCGTAGTCCAAAATTTACCTTTAAAGAGTGGAATCCTTGTAGAGTTCCCTCTCGAGTGATATCTCGTCATCATTGGTATGAAACTAGACAAGCTCTAAATAAACCGAAGAAAAAAAGTGATGGGTCAAAAGTATGAAATCACTTAACTAACCCTGAAGTAATCGTGAAAGCGCCTAAAGCTCTTGCTAAAGGTCAAGGACTTATGTTAACTAGATGAAAGGGGTGATTCAATTGATTCATTATTCTCTAGCATAGAGAGTTGTTAAAGTAGCAAACACATAGGATTGAATAATGGCGACCGAGAACTCTAGGATAAGTAGAAGAATTTGTGAGATTAAGATCAATGGAAGAGTAATAAAATTTGCGCCTGAACCTTGATTACCTAGTAAGGTTAATAAAAGGTGGCCTGCAATTATGTTAGCTGCCAAACGCACTGATAAAGTAATAGGGCGAATTATATTTCTTACTAGTTCAATAAGAACTATAAAAGGTATTAGTGCTGGAGGAGTTCCTAGGGGTACTAAATGAGCTAATGCATGAGTTGTTTCCTTAATTCATGAGAAAAGTATAAAAGAAAGTCACAGCGGTAAGGCTAAACCTAGTCTAACAGCCAGATGACTCGTAGCTGTAAAGATGTATGGAAACAGCCCCAAGAAATTATTATAAAAGATAAATACAAATAAACTAATGAGTAAAAGGGGGGCCCCTATCTTTCTTGGCCCTAAAAGTATAGAGAATTCCTGGTCTAACTTCTTTAGGATCCCATTTCAAATAACATTAGATCGTGAAGGAACTAGTCAGAAAGAAAGAGGGATAATGATTAAACCTGAAATTAAGCTAACTCAGTTAGTTAGTAGGGATGAGGTAGGGTCAAATACAGAAAATAAATTTGTTATCACTTTCAGTTTATACTATTTGATTCTCCTGACTTAATTGAAACAACACTTGTAGAAGGTTTGAAATTAAAGTAAGTGAGTGCTATAATAAAAAGAATAATAAAAAATGTGGCAGCTATAATTGTTAATCAGGGTAGAGGAGCTATTTGAGGAATAAGAGAATGCCTTGAGCATCTTAGGAATGACAATCCTATATTTTTATTAAACTAAGTCTCTACCATAAGGGGTAAGTTACCATAATAAAGCTTAAGAGGCTTTCGCTTTTATCAGCCACCTTATGAAATTTGTGACTCTAGTCACTTTAAAAATTCTCTACTTTCAATAGACTCAATGACAGTTGGTATAAAACTATGACCAGAACCACAGATCTCTGAGCATTGTCCGTAGAAGACACCTGGGATATTTATTATAAGTCTTGATTGATTTAAGCGTCCAGGAACAGCGTCTATCTTAATGCCTAAGCATGGAACAGCTCAGGAATGGAGGACATCGTCAGAGGTAATTATAAGACGAACAGGTTGATTAAAGGGAAGCGGTACTCGATTATCAACATCTAATAAACGAAATATTCCTGATTCTAATTCATTTGTTGGAATTATATAAGAGTCAAATTGAATATCGTTAAAGTCTGAGTATTCGTAACCTCAATACCACTGATGGCCTGTGACCTTAACTGTCAGTGCTGGATTATGGATTTCGTCAATTAAGTAAAGAAGGCGAATTGAGGGAAGAGCAATAGCAATAAGTACTAAGGCAGGGAGGACCGTCCAAATTGTTTCAATCATTTGACCATCAAGCAGATATCGGTGAAGAAACTTATTAGAGAAAATAGCTGCTAAGAAAAATCCGACAATTGATGTAATAAGTACAACAATTAAAAGAGCATGATCATGAAAAAATATTAGTTGTTCTATAAGAGGAGAGTTTCCATTTTGAAGCCCTAATTGGAACCATTGAGACATTTTTAAAGGGGTAACCCCATCTATGGAGCTTAAATCCATTGCATAAACTTCTGCCACTTTAAAAAGAAGAGATTAAAGTAAGTTCTTCATAACTATGATCAGCAGGTGGATGGGGGTGATTTCATTCAATTCTTGAACTCAAGTTAAGTGAGAATACATTTACCCGCTTTAATAAAAGAGCGTCCCATAAACAATAAATAAAAAGTAATGTTGCTAAAAAGGATATTACTCTCCCGATTGAAGAAATAACGTTTCATGATGTATAAGTATCTGGATAATCAGCGTATCGTCGAGGTATTCCAGCTAACCCTAAGAAATGTTGAGGGAAGAATGTTAAGTTCACCCCTAAGAATATAGTGAAGAAGTGGACCTTTAATAAAAATTGATTAAATCCCACCCCTGTTATTAAAGGAAATCAATGAGTGAACCCACCTAAAATAGCAAATACAGCTCCTATAGAGAGAACGTAGTGGAAATGAGCAACAACATAGTATGTATCATGGAGAACGATATCAATTCTTGAATTAGAAAGAACGACACCAGTTAGACCACCCACTGTGAATAAAAAGACGAATCCTAGAGCTCATAATATAGATGGTCTTATAACTAGACGAGTCCCGTGAAGAGTACCAATTCAACTAAAAATCTTGATTCCCGTAGGAATAGCAATAATTATTGTTGCTGCAGTAAAGTAAGCCCGGGTGTCTACATCTATCCCCACCGTAAACATATGATGGGCCCAGACTACAAATCCTAAAACTCCAATAGCGAGCATGGCATAAATCATTCCTAGTGTCCCAAAAGCTTCCTTCTTTCCTCTCTCTTGGCTAATAATGTGAGAAACCATCCCAAACCCAGGTAAAATAAGAATGTAGACTTCTGGGTGCCCAAAGAATCAGAATAGGTGTTGATATAAAATAGGATCTCCACCTCCAGCTGGATCAAAGAAAGAAGTATTTAGATTTCGATCAGTTAAAAGTATAGTAATAGCTCCAGCAAGAACAGGAAGAGATAGAAGAAGAAGAACCGCAGTAATCCCTACAGCCCAAGCAAAGAGAGGTATTCGGTCCAATGTTATGGATTGTGGACGTATATTAATAAGAGTTGTGATAAAGTTCACTGCTCCAAGAATAGATGAGATACCGGCTAAATGAAGAGAAAAAATAGCGAGATCTACTGATGGTCCAGCATGGGCGATGGCAGCAGAAAGAGGGGGATACACCGTTCACCCTGTTCCAACTCCTCTTTCTACCATAGAACTAGCGACAAGCAGAGTTAAAGAGGGCGGTAGTATCCAAAATCTTAGATTATTAAGACGAGGGAAAGCCATATCAGGAGCTCCTAGCATAAGAGGAACTAATCAATTCCCAAATCCTCCAATAAGAATCGGTATAACCATAAAGAAAATTATAATAAAAGCATGAGCTGTAACAATCACATTATAAAGTTGTTCGTCTCCGAGTAAAGAACCTGGTTGCCCTAATTCAGCTCGAATCAGCATACTTAATGAAGTCCCTACTATACCGGATCAAGCACCAAAGATAAAATATAGAGTACCAATATCCTTATGATTTGTAGAATATAATCAACGTTGCAA